AGGGGGATCGATTCCGTAAAAGATGAAATCAGTAAAAGGCAATCACTGAAATTGAATCTTTGTAGGATCGTCAATATTGTACCAAGGGCATCTTTAGAGTATACCGAATCAGTATAGCTATGCTTCTTCTGACACAGCAACGCAATTTGAATCAGTATCGAAAGGAAGTGCTAAATAATTTCTTTTTTCCTTTCCTTTACCTATTCATGTAAAATTATACTGTATTTAATATAAAATTCTTACGTAGATGCGAGATCTAGAAATTGATTTTTCATGGTTGTAGAGACAATTTTTGTTAGAATCCCCTTTTTTAAGGAATTTGTTAATTGTTGTGTAACAAATATGATTCGATGAAAGAAAGTGACGAAAGAATAAAATAATTGGAATCGAGAGTTGTAATGAATTGTTGGATTGAGATCCAATCCAAATTTGGATCTAGCTACAAGGAAAGGCTTTATTTTAAAATATCGAACGAAAAAGTGGAAAACATAGTATTCTAGAAAAATGGAATTCAAAATAATAATTAAAAAGGAGTTTCGTTTTTGAATGAAGTTACACGACCCAGTTCGTTTATTCTCGACGACTTGATTGATAGGAATCGGCGAGATGGCTAGATCTTAGAAATGATGAATCGGTTTCATTTTATATGTCTGTCACTTTCTCTTTGTTCGTGCCGTCTATAATGATAGATCAATCAAAAATTTTCAATTGAATTTATTCTTTCAATTGGTATTTTTGTATATTTTCCTATTTTAGAAAAATGGAAACTTAGGTAAATGCTTTAGAAACATATGTATAAAAATACCATATTTCATTTAGCCCCTTCATGCTTACTATAACCAGTTATTTCGGTTTTCTACTAGTGGCTTTAACTATAACTTCAGCTTTATTTATTGGTCTGAGCAAGATACGACTTATTTAAAATTTCTATTTGCAAGAAACAATTCAGAAAAGAAATCCCTCTGTGAGATTCTGTGTATTTTCGAGTTACTTACCGTGTCAATGTGTCAATTCTTGGTCATTGAGATTCACATCAATTCGGATTAATATTTAGGTATAGATATTACCGCTTTTTTTCTCCTTTTCAAAAAATTGAAATGATTGAAGTTTTTCTATTTGGAATCGTGTTAGGTCTAATTCCTATTACTTTGGCTGGATTATTCGTAACTGCATATTTACAATACAGGCGTGGCGATCAGTTGGACCTTTGATTAATTCACATTTCTTTTTTTGATTGGCCTCCTCCTTTCTTTAATCCACAGGAGGCCAAATTCTAATTGTTGTGCAAGCGACTGAATCCATTTCAGTCTAATTTCATTGGATTCATGAAAAAAAATCACGCTCTGTAGGATTTGAACCTACGACATCGGGTTTTGGAGACCCACGTTCTACCGAACTGAACTAAGAGCGCTTTCTTATCAGAATAGAAAAGAATGTAAAGAAAAGATTCTTTTTTTTAAACTAATCGATTTTTCTTTTATATGCATATATTCTATAGTTTCATAAAAATGAACGATTCCGCGCAACACAATTGGACTGGATCTCAGTTGATTCCTCGTTACTGCTCAAAGGGGCAGTAATAGGTAGGGATGACAGGATTTGAACCTGTGACATTTTGTACCCAAAACAAACGCGCTACCAAGCTGCGCCACATCCCTTCAATTGTTCTACAGTGTAATTGTAGAGAATTCCTGTCTTGTTTTCCACATCCCTATTTCCTGGATTGAGAAACAAAATTTTTCTTCCTATTTCTTCATCTTTTTTGGCCCCATTTAACGTATTTTAACATATAATAATAAGAAAAGGAAATTTTATGGATCGTTGTACATTTCAATTGTAATTAGGGATTCCGTGTACAACTCTAAGTGGCCCTTAACTACATATGCATCTGATCATATATGCATTATCTTTATGTTTTACAATAAATAAAAAGGAGGTTTTTCAATGCGAGATCTAAAAACATATCTCTCTGTGGCCCCAGTACTAAGTACCCTATGGTTCGGGGCTTTAGCAGGCCTATTGATAGAGATTAATCGTTTTTTCCCTGATGCGTTGACATTCCCCTTTTTTTCATTCTAGCTATTGACACCGGAAGGAATGAAGAAGATTAGAAATACAATCAAATATCTGTGACTAATCCCCCTCCCCCCTTTTCTCTTTTTCCCTTTTTCTAATTTTTAGGATTTAGAATAAGGGACGAAAGAGAAAGAATAAAAGTGGATTCAACGTCCGCGAGACTCAGGTTCAAATTCGAATTAAAATATAGAGATGTGGAGGTAGAGTAGGAAATCGGGGTCTAGGGCAAGAATACAAGATCTTTAACTGCCCTTCGGGATTAAATAGAGTTTCGAACTCATTATCATTGTCTTACTTAATTATTTACTATGGCTTTGCTTTGATTTAATTGATTTTAATCTGTTGGATTTCAAGTGAATAACTTCTATTTTTTCCTTCCTTTCTTTTTCTTCATTTCGAGTCAAAATAGAAGAGTTGAGTAAATCAAAAATCAAAAGGAGGTTCATGGCCAAGAGAAAAGATGCGCGGGTAACGGTAATTTTGGAATGTACCAGTTGTATACAAAATGGCGTTAAGAAGGTATCAACGGGTATTTCCAGATATATTACTCAAAAGAATCGGCACAATACGCCCAATCGATTAGAATTGAGAAAATTCTGTCCCTATTGTTACAAACATATGATTCATGGGGAAATAAAGAAATAGATTGAACCAAATATGTCTTATCCTTGAAAGGGGAAAATGACATTATATAGAACATATTGAAATAGAACACATTGAAATAGAAATAGAAGATATTTTATTTAAATAAAAAGAATTCTATTTGGAGTTAAAATGACAATTAAGAAATAGGATTTTCGGGATAAGAAATAAACTAAACAAACAAACCATGGATAAATCTAAGCGACCTTTTCTTAAATCCAAGCGATCTTTTCGTAGGCGTTTGCCCCCGATTCAATCGGGGGATCGAATTGATTATAGAAACATGAGTTTAATTAGTCGATTTATTAGTGAACAGGGAAAAATATTATCTAGACGAGTGAATAGATTGACCTTGAAACAACAACGATTAATTACTATTGCTATAAAACAAGCTCGTATTTTATCTTTGTTACCTTTTCTCAATAATGAGAAACAATTTGAAAGAATCGAGTCGACCACTAGAACTACTGGCCTTAGAACCAGAAATAAATAGGCTTTTTTATTCACTTCAATTAGAATTCCAATCCGAACTCAAACGTGGATTGGTGTTTTATTTGACAAATCTTAGAATCCAGATTATTGTGTCGTAAAAAAAAAAACGAATCGGACAAAAAAAGATTTTTTGATTCAACGTGTTCATTTATTTTGACTACTTTAGCGCATTTCTCGTAGTAATTTTGACTGCAACTCCACCCTCCCGGAGTTCATTCTCCGGGGAACCCCTTTTAAATTTTTTCGGTGTATTCTTTCCAATCTACTTTTTCTCTGATTTCGTTGGAAATCATATAAAGACAATTCCTATTTGATATAGCTATTTGGGCCAGTATTTTACGATTAAGAAGCAACTGCCTCTTATATAGATCGTGTATTAATTTACTATAACTATAGGATACTCCCTTTTCTCGAATTACTGCGTTTATCCGAGTGATCCACAAACGACGAAAATTTCTCTTTTGCTTATCCCTATCCCGATGAGCTGAAACCAAAGCTCTTATTTTCTGTTGAGTAATAGTTCGAGTAAGTCTTGAATGAGACCCTCGAAAACTTGATGCAAATAAACGAATTTTTGTTCTACGTTTCCGGGCTATATATCCGCGTTTAACTCTAGTCATTGAATAAATAAAATTTTGACAAATAACTAATTGATTTTTTCTTTCAGTTATTACTTTTCCCGTCCTGGCCTATTAATAACTAATAACCAAACGGATTTTTCCAATGTATAAAATACAAATTCCAATGGCTTTGGCTACTATAACCTTCCCGACCACGATTTTTTCTTTTTTTTTTTTTAGGTATTTTACTGCGAAATATGAAAGAAATAAGAAATTTTCTTTTGCTAGGTGTCAAAAATCTAGTAAAAAAAACAGAAATAGAAATTAAATGAATTAAAGAAATAGTGGGTTTCCTCGTTTCTATGGTTACTTCTTAAACGGTGAGGTCTTCTCTATACACCGGAGCCTTTACTTCATTTAATATTTGATCAATGTTATTGGTAACTTGTATAGTTCACATGACACTCTTTGGCTCTACCCATGAATTATACAGTAACAGGTCTTTCACAATGAGACCCGCCTATACAGTAACGGTATTTAATTATGAAAGTTAGCTGGGTAGCTGACCCTCGTAGTCCGTCCTTGACCGAGCGAGAACTTCATTTTTCTGTTTTTTTTTTGAATTTCAATAAGATTTTTCCGCTTAATGGATAACCGTTTGCTACCAATGGAGAATTGTTTCTCATCTTAAATTCAGGTGATTAAATTTGCACCAATGGAAACCATAAACTTTCTACACAATAGAAGGAGAAATTTTCTTTTTTTTAGATAGTGAATGGAGTTCCTTCTTCCATTCTATCCTATTCATTGGTACTGATCATTCATACTGGAAGCGGTTTTCTTTCTTTTTTGTGCCAGCTCATGATCTAAACGAGTCGCACATACACCCTAGTACATGTTCCTCGGCGCTGAGGACATCCCCGAAGAGCGGGGGATTTCGTGACATTTCGAACGGGCTGTCTTGTATTTCTAATAAGTTGTTTAATAGTTGGCATGTTGAGTCATATACATAATGGGCTGGTTTAGATTGATCCTAACCGGATTTTTTTATTTATATAGTAAACTCGGAGATAAAATCTCGAATTACGGATTTGCACAAAATCCATTTTTTTTTCATTCAACTGCTACAAGATCAACAATTCCATAAGCTTGAGCTTCTGTTGCTGACATAAAAACGTCTCTTTCCAAGTCTTCAGATACAACCCATAAAGGTTTGCCCGTCCTTTGTACATAAACCCTTGTGAGGGTTTCGCGTAGTTTCAGCAGTTCTTCCGCTTCCAGGATAAATTCTCCCGTTTGTGCCTCATAAAAAGAACTAGCAGGTTGATGGATCATTACCCTGATACTAGAAAGTTTCTCTATCTGGTGTGATGAAAGAAACAGAAAAGAAAGATAAAGAATAATAGGAAAAAGGATAGAATTGAACAACCGTACGGGCATTATCTTTTATGCATTGCATACGGCTCTATAATCAAAAATCAAATTGATCCCTAACTTTCCCATTCAAGAAAGATAAAAATAGAATCTATCAGCCCCAGATGGGTAAATAATCAAAATGCCACCCTTCTTTTTTTTTGGAGGAGTTAAAAAATACTATGATGGCTCCGTTGCTTTCTATTTTAAAATGGATTCTTTTTTTGTCTTTGATTCAGCAATCCCAAAGTTTCTTTTTGATCCAACTAAAAAAAGAAAAATTTGGTTTTTTTCGTACTCTTTTTTTTATAACCTAAATACTGTTGTCGGTGTGAAAACAAACAAGTTTGTGACGCTGAATTGGACTTCCGGTAGATAATAGAAAGTCGGAAATATCCTTTATCTCATACTACTCTCTCGATACATAATCAAATCTTTTGAAAAAAAAATAGAAAAATTTTTCATATCGAATTCGAAGTGCCATGCTATTATTACTTAATATTCATATGGCGAAGGCATAGTTTTATTTTTTCTCTCAAATAAAAAAACTTCATTGGCGCCAAGCGTGAGGGAATGCTAGACGTTTGGTAATTTCTCCTCCAACCAAAATAAAAGATCCCATTGACGCAGCCAATCCCATGCATATTGTATGGACCTCTGGTCGTACAAATTGCATAGTATCATAAATGGCTACTCCGGGTATTACCCATCCACCAGGGGAGTTTATAAATAAATACAGATCTTTGGTCTCATCTTCGATACTGAGATATACCATAAGACCAATAAGTTGATTCGAGATCTCGCTATCAACCTCTTGGCCTAAAAAAAGTAATCTTTCTCGATAAAGTCGGTTGAGTGGGGTAAAATTGTATCCCTTAGGAACCGTACATGCACCTTTTGATGCATACGGTTCAAAAAAATTTCGAAGAAAAGAATCAATGTATAGATTCCAGTCCTTTTTCTTTTTCGGTTTTTTTAACTTTTTAATGAAAGGGATTTTTTAATAAAGATGAATTTTGATTTCTTCTTTGATAATATCAAAATCAAAAAGGAGGGTAAATAAACTTATTGAATTAACTTCTCATTGATGTATTCTTTCATCGAAATTCAATTCAAATCACGATGGTATTTTCTTGTTCCTGGGTGGGTCTCTTTCATCTTTTTAGGTTTATGCTCTACTCCGGGTAAAGATCCGCCCGATTTTGATTTGCACATATAGGACAAATCTTCCCATCACCATTTCTTTTTGTTATGACTTTACAAATAATCATTTATGGTACACGTAGTAATCATAGATATATTACTAATTGGGTTTTTTATAAACGGAGTCTGGATACTTCATTTTTTCGTCCAGCCAAAGCCAACCATAAATTATTCTAATTGATATAATTCTATGAATTCCCCCAAATAATGCATTTAATTGCACTTCACGCTCCAATTTTTCGATGATTCAATTTCTCTTTCTTGGGCGAAACAGAGGATATCTCGGTCGGGGGAGAGAATGGGGAAATCCCATATGACCCAACATATCTGACAAGTCGCACTATACGTCAACCCAAGATGCATCTTCCTCTCCAGGACTTCGGAAAGGTACTTTTGGAACACCAATAGGCATGGATTGAAAGAAAAAAGAACTAAATACTATTTTCACTTTGATGCGGAAACGTAATAATATAGTGTTATTGTCTTTATAATATTGGCTTTATCCAATTTATTTTATCCATAGATTCTAAAAATTTATAAAGAAAGACAAAAGAAATAAAAGAAAATTTTTACGAATAGATCCTTCTAATGATAAACGAAGAATGGACACATTTACTCATAGAAAATGGTATCAATCCACCATTGCATATTGGTACTTATCGAGTATAGAATAAATCTGCTTCTCTTTGTTCTTACGAACAGAATTATTCCATTATTACGAATAAAATATAGAATCAATATTAAGCTAACCCTGTTAGGAAATAATTCCCTGAACAGGGGAAGTCTATAGAATAGTCATAGTATAATATTTTCCAATGCAATAAAGTTACGTAGTGTCTATTTTTCTTCGATAAAGGGGTATTTTCCATGGGTTTGCCTTGGTATCGTGTTCATACCGTTGTATTAAATGATCCCGGCCGGTTGCTTTCCGTTCATATAATGCATACAGCTCTGGTTGCTGGTTGGGCGGGCTCGATGGCTCTGTATGAATTAGCAGTTTTTGATCCTTCTGACCCTATTCTTGATCCAATGTGGAGACAGGGTATGTTCGTTATACCCTTCATGACTCGTTTAGGAATAACCAATTCGTGGGGTGGTTGGAGTATCACAGGAGGAACTGTAACGAATCCGGGGATTTGGAGTTACGAAGGTGTAGCTGGGGCGCATATTGTGTTTTCTGGCTTATGCTTTTTGGCAGCCATCTGGCATTGGGTCTATTGGGATCTAGAAATATTTTCTGATGAACGTACAGGAAAACCCTCTTTGGATTTGCCCAAGATCTTTGGAATTCATTTATTTCTCTCCGGGGTGGCTTGCTTTGGTTTTGGTGCATTTCATGTAACAGGTCTGTACGGTCCTGGAATATGGGTGTCCGATCCTTATGGACTAACAGGAAGAGTACAGCCTGTAAATCCGTCGTGGGGCGTGGAAGGTTTTGATCCTTTTGTTCCGGGAGGAATAGCTTCTCATCATATTGCAGCAGGCACACTGGGCATATTAGCGGGTCTATTCCATCTTAGCGTCCGACCGCCACAACGTCTATACAAAGGATTACGTATGGGAAATATTGAAACCGTACTCTCCAGTAGTATCGCGGCTGTCTTTTTTGCTGCTTTTGTTGTTGCTGGAACTATGTGGTATGGTTCAGCAACTACTCCCATCGAATTGTTTGGTCCCACTCGTTATCAATGGGATCAGGGGTATTTCCAGCAAGAGATATATCGAAGAGTTAGCGCCGGGCTATCCGAAAATCAAAGTTTATCAGAAGCCTGGTCTAAAATTCCTGAAAAATTAGCCTTTTATGATTATATCGGCAATAATCCGGCAAAGGGAGGATTATTCAGGGCAGGCTCAATGGATAACGGAGATGGAATAGCGGTAGGATGGTTAGGACACCCTATCTTTAGAGATAAAGAAGGGCGTGAGCTTTTTGTACGTCGTATGCCCACCTTTTTTGAAACATTTCCAGTCGTTTTGGTAGACGGCGACGGGATTGTTAGAGCTGATGTTCCTTTTAGAAGGGCAGAATCCAAGTATAGTGTTGAACAAGTAGGTGTAACCGTTGAGTTCTATGGTGGCGAACTCAATGGAGTCAGTTATAGTGATCCTGCTACTGTGAAAAAATATGCTAGACGTGCTCAATTGGGTGAAATTTTTGAATTGGATCGTGCGACTTTGAAATCCGATGGTGTTTTTCGTAGCAGTCCAAGAGGTTGGTTTACTTTTGGGCATACTTCGTTTGCTTTGCTCTTCTTCTTCGGACACATTTGGCATGGTGCTAGAACCTTGTTCAGAGATGTTTTTGCCGGCATTGACCCGGATTTGGATGCTCAAGTAGAGTTTGGAACATTCCAAAAAATCGGGGATCCAACTACAAGAAGACAGGCAGTCTGATACAAGACCACTTTGGCATCTTTCCCTTCTATTTTCTTTTTGGGGGAATTTTACATAGAGTACCGGAGTGAATTTGAATCACCGCTCTTGCTCTTTCGAGATGATTCCCAAAAAGAAAATGAAAAAAAACGAACAAGTAGGAAAGCTATAATTGTAAACCACGATCGAATTTATGGAAGCATTGGTTTATACATTCCTTTTAGTATCGACTCTAGGGATCATTTTTTTCGCTATTTTTTTTCGAGAACCACCTAAAGTTCCAACTAAAAAGTAAAATGATTTTTCATTATCTCAATTGAAGTGAGCCTCCCAGCATTGGGAGGCTTATTACTTCAACTAGTCCCCGTGTTCCTCGAATGGATCTCTTAGTTGTTGAGAAGGTTGCCCAAAAGCGGTATATAAGGCGTACCCGGTAAAACTTACAAGTAAACCAGATATAAAAATGGCGACTAGGGTTGCTGTTTCCATTATGATTATATAATTTCAAGACCCCAACGTATCTATCATAAGATCGTTTATTTACAACGGAATCGTATACAAAGTCAACAGATCTCAATGAATAGAATAGGATTTATGGCTACACAAACTGTTGAGAACAGCTCTAGATCGGGTCCAAGACGAACTACTGTAGGGAGTTTATTAAAACCATTGAATTCGGAATATGGTAAAGTAGCTCCCGGGTGGGGAACGACTCCATTGATGGGTGTCGCAATGGCTCTATTTGCGGTATTTCTATCTATTATTTTGGAAATTTATAATTCTTCCGTTTTATTGGATGGAATTTCAATGAATTAAATTTATAAGAATCACAAAGTCCTAGCTTTTTTGAAAAAAAATCAATCAGTTAGAACTCAAATTTCTAGCTTATTCTATTTTGGTAGTTCGATCGTGGAATTTCTTTCTTTCTGTATTTCCGGAATATGAGTGTGTGACTTGTTATAATTGATTCTATTGATAGTACAGAGAATAGATCTGTCACCTTGATAAAGGTGGTTCTACTTCGTCGGATATTTATTTGAGTATCTGGAACACGAACTATATGAACTAGATTAAGAAATATTTGAACTATGATTCATACTTAATATTTGACCTTGTATCCGGTGGCAAAAAAATTCCAACCCGCTTGAAAAAAGAAAAATCTTTCTTTTTTTTAGTCATTTTATCTAATTCATGAAATACGTGATCAACCAAGGGTTCTTACTCAGAGAATCCTTGGGTTA